AATTCTCTGTGGATTTCTTGAATTTTAAACAAGAGGGGTTTCGTGGTACTAATTGAATTCAATCAACGGGATTAAGTCTCTTACGACTGGGTTAGGGTAAAATAAAAAATAGGAACAACGACTTAATCTGGACCTCTTAGTCTTTGTACCTAGACTAGCCCGTCTAGCATCCCATAAAAGAGGATCCTTTTTTGATTTATGATTCATATTCATCATCCCCATAGAATTCGGGGAGTAGATAGGACTTAAACAGCAATGGAAGGTATAAATTTTAATATCTATGTCTATCCGAATCTCATTAACAATCAATTCCATATGTAACAGATGTATTTTCTTTGAACCTCATTTTTAGACATTTTGTCTTTGGCTCTAATGAGAATAATTAGAAATCAATGTAACAATTGAGGCAGGGGGTGATTTAGACACTCTATTCACTTTATGGAAAGATTACAGAAAAATTACTGAACCGAAAGTCAAATACGTATAAAATGAAGAAATGCTTATATGTATGTATGTATTGTTATCATTCTATTTCAGTGACAACGGTGTTTCGATTTTTGTGAAAAAGATTTGTGATCCAAATATTTAACATAGAATATCCATAATTTAATTACTTCCAGTGACAATTGTTCAGTTTCTCTGATAGATACAGAAATCCCCTATTCTTTCAATTCTGATTTTATCAATCAGATGAAAGAATAATGACCTAAATCTTCCCTTACATATAAGTCTTTTTTATCCACTCCACAGAAAGAAATTGGATTTGCTTTTCGATCTATCTATATGCTTTAAATCAGTGATGATGGTTCAATTCGAAAAGAAACATGGATTTATCTCTCTTATGATGATCAAAATCAAATGCGGTACTTACTGTAAAACATTATTCAACTAATGATGTCGAAGTAGGAAATTTTTTCAATTAAATATTTTTAATGATTTCTTACGAGTCCTTGGTACTTGAAGACGTGTGAGATTGGTGAATCTATCCTATTGAGTCACTCAAAGATACAGATTCAAAAAGAACTTATTTATTCGTGTTATTTATATTTGTGTTATTTATAAATAATAAAAAAAAATGTTGCATTCATACGGGATTAAGTTGAATTCTTGCTGAGACTTCTTCAGAAAAATATCTACCTATCCAGATAGAAGGAAAAAAGTATGGATTACTATGTACCGACTGAACCAATGACTACTCATGATTCCATAATTGAATCAATTACATACCGGTTCCAAACTAGAGGAATGTTATGGTAAAACTTCGTTTGAAACGATGTGGTAGAAAGCAACGTGCGACTTGAAAGACATGATCAGCTGTGGATTCTTCCATCCACCATTTTAGATTATATAGGAATGAAAGTGCTCTTGGCTCGACATCTTTTGTTCTGTTCCAATAGAACCCCCATTTGGGGTGTAATGTAAATAGTACATGATATGATGGAGCTCGAGTAGAAAGGATTGATTCATTTCTCAGGGGCAAGGATCTAGGGTTAGTGCCAATCAATAAGTTGGAATAACTTCGTAAGTATATCTTCGATATAGAAATCGAAAGGATCCAATTCGAGCAAGTTTCAAATCCAAAAGGAAATTTTGTTGGAATTGGTAAAACTCTTTTGATCAAAAGTGTAGCACGCGTGAATCAACTGTTCTATGATTCTTTGATAGAAAGAAATCACAAAAAAAGGTATGTTGCTGCCATTTTGAAACGATTAAGGATCACCGAAGTAATGTCTAAACCCAATGATTCAAAGTAAAGATAAAGGATCCTGGAACAAGGAAATACCGTTTTCAATTGTCTCAACAACTAGATCAGAATGAAGAATCCAAATGGATTCTAAACGAGACAAAAAAAGGGGGTTAGAGACCACTCAATAAATGAAATGCCTAAGGGTTTTCTTTGAGCTATTTGGGAGTTATCCAACTTGAGTTATGAGTACAAATGATTTTTGCTTTTTCGAGAAAGAAGAAAAAAAAAAGACTTAAATCATAGTCTAATGGATTTGATGATTTTATGGATCTATTTGCCATTCGAATTCTATACCTAGACATAACTTCGAATCATTTTTTCTCGAGCCGTACGAGGAGAAAACCTCTTATACGTTTCTAGGGGGGGGGGTATTGTTCATCTACATCTATCCCAATGAGCCGTCTATCGAATCGTTGCAATTGATGTTCGATCCCGAAGAGACGGAAGAGATCTTCAGAAAGTGGGTTTTTATGATCCGATAAAGAATCAAACTTATTCAAATGTTCCTGCTATTCTATATTTCCTTGAAAAGGGCGCTCAACCTACAGGAACTGTTCATGATATTTTAAAGAAGGCGGAGGTTTTTACGGAACTTCGCCTTAATCAAACGAAATTCAATTAATGAAATTGAAAAAAAAAAAAGAGTGTGGGGATCACTCATATATAGTCTATAGCTTTGTAGAACTTTTTCTCTACTATTCCCCTTTCTCTTGTTATATTCATACTTATTTATTATTTTATTGCTCTCATAGA